ATAATAAAGACGCTTACTGTCTATTCTTGATTTAACACACTTCCACTCTAGTGTCCGAGTAGATACTGTTACTTTCTCTCGAACCATAGTAATATTATTTGATCAGATCATTGAATCATTTATTTCTCTTGAAATCTCTTAAATCTTTATTTTAAATTTTTACACACGTCTTTTTTTAGGAGGTCTACAGCCATTATGTGGCATAGGAGTTACATCCCGTACGAAACTTAATAGTATACCACTTCTGCGAATAGCCCGTAATGCTGCATCTCTTCCAAGACCAGGACCCTTTATCATCACTTCTGCTCGTTGCATACCTTGATCCACTACTGTACGAATAGCGTTTCCTGCTGCTGTTTGAGCAGCAAATGGTGTCCCTCTTCTTGTACCTCTGAATCCACAAGTACCGGCTGAGGACCAAGAAACCACCCGACCCCGTACATCTGTAACAGTCACAATGGTATTGTTGAAACTTGCTTGAACATGAATAACTCCCTTTGGTAGTCTACGTGCACTCTTACGTGAACCAATACGTCCATTCCTACGTGAACCAATTCTTGGTATAGGTTTTGCCATATTTTATAATATGAGTCAGAGATATATGGATATATCCATTTCATGTTAAAACAGATCTTTTTTTTATCGGGGGTTCTTTAAAGAGTTCCTTTTAGAAAAATTATCCTTGTCTTTGTTTATGTCTTGGGTTGGAACAGATTACGATAATTCGTCCCCGCCTACGGATCAGTCGACATTTTTCACAAATTTTACGAACGGAGGCCCTTATTTTCATATTTGTCATTCCTTAACTTAAACTTAATTCCGAATCCACTTCTTGGAAGAAACTAAGTTTCTTGAAATTTTGAATCTAGAATTGTATCCCCATAAATGTAACATAAATGTAATGTAAAAGTGAAAAACCACCTAATCGTTCGAATTCTTGTTATCGTTCGAATCCTTGTTGCGGAGTCTATAAATTATACGCCCTCGGGTTGAATCATAACGACTTACTTCAATTTTGACTCTATCTCCTGGTAGTATCCGTATAAAACTACGTCGGATCCTTCCTGAAACATAACCTAGAATCAGATCTTCATTATCTAAACGAACCCGGAACATTCCGTTAGGAAGTGATTCAGTAATTAAACCTTCATGAACCCATTTTTGTTCTTTCATTCCAGGTAAAACCCCCTTGAAGTATCAACTAATGGAGGAGGAGTGATATTAGATAACCCGTCCTTTCTCTTTTTTTTTTCACAAATAGGAAAGTTCAGATCTAATTCGGATAGTAGAAGGATTACCATATATAACACAAGATTTCTCCGCCGATTCTTTCTAATCGAGCCTCTCGGTCTGTCATTATACCTCGAGAAGTAGAAATAATTATAATCCCTATACCGCCTAAAATTCTAGGAATTCTTTGATAATTAGAATAGATTCGTAGACCGGGTCGACTAATCCGTTTTAAATTTAAAATAGTTTTCGATGGTCCTTTCCTATTCTTTCTATGTTGTAGGGTTAAAACCAAAAAATCTTTGTTGTTTTCCCGATGTTTTCTCACGTTTTCTATAAAACCTTCTCGTACAAGTATTTTTACAATGCTTTCAGTGATGTTAGTAGATGATATGCGAACCATTCCTTTTCTATGCATGTCAGCATTTCGTATAGAGGTTATTATGTTAGCAATAGTGTCCCTACCCATAATGAATTAAAATTATTGGTTCCTCAAAATTTGGATATAATAAACATGATCTTTTATGAATTTTAATTATTAAAGTGAAAGGTATATACGTGAGACACAATCTATTAATTAAAATGACCCTTAAGATTATTTCATTCAAATACTCTATTGTAACTCTATCTGATGGTCTTATCTTATAATACTTCAGGAGCTAATGAAACTATTTTAGTAAAATTTAACTGTCGCAATTCCCGGGCGATCGCACCAAAAACGCGAGTTCCTTTTGGATTTCCTTCTTGATCAATGACAACTGCAGCATTGTCATCATATCGTATTATCATACCATTATCGCGTTTGAGTTCGTTACAAGTACGTACAATTACAGCTCTGATGACTTCTGATCTTTTTAGAGGCATATTTGGTATTGCTTCTTTGATCACAGCAACAATAACATCACCAATATGAGCATATCGGCGATTACTAGCTCCTAGGATTCGAATACACATCAATTCTCGGGCCCCGCTGTTGTCCGCTACATTCAAATAGGTTTGGGGTTGAATCATATCGTTTTTTTATCTGTTCTTTCAATGCGGGGCTAAGTAAGAAAAAAAAAAATATTATTTGTCAAAAAGAAGAAACCTGCAATTGCGTTTTTATTCCAAGACTTCATTTCTTGTGGTTATACATTTCTATCACGAAATAATGAATTGAGTTCGTATAGGTAGTTTGGACGCTGCTATCGAAATAGCCTTTCTGGCTATATTTTCGGCTACTCCACCCATTTCATAAAGTATTCTACCGGGTTTAACAACAGCTACCCAATATTCGGGCGATCCTTTACCTGACCCCATACGTGTTTCCGCGGGTCTTACTGTAACGGGTTTGTCTGGAAATATACGTACCCATATTTTTCCACCACGGCGGGCATTTCGTGTCATTGCTCGGCGCCCTGCTTCTATTTGTCTCGATGTGATCCAAGCGGGTTCAAGTGCCTGAAGAGCATATCGACCGAAACAAATATTAGTTCCTCGATACGATACTCCCTTCATTCTTCCTCTATGTTGTTTACGGAATCTGGTTCTTTTGGGGTTATAGTTGATGGTTGTTTCGCAATTCCAATTCCATCTCTACTACAGAACTGGACATGAGAGTTTCTTCTCATCCAGCTCCTCACGAATGAAAGGATTGAAAAATTTTTAATTAAGATATACATGTATTTCATCTATTTAATGAATAATACGCTGAACTCTTTGATATTTCATCTAATCTATTCGAAAGTTATCGATTTTGTTTGGATATATAACTAAACATAAATTTAACGTTATAGTTATATATTATAATTATAACGAATCTTTATTTCTTTTTTTCCTTTGTTTTTTATTTTTATCGTATTTGATCACCAAAAATGATAGCAATCAAATAAAATAAAGCTTTCGCGGGCGAATATTTACTCTTTTAATTTAATAATTTTATAATTTAATAATAATTATTTTAATTTTTAAATTGAATAATATTAATCTAATTATAATAATTATAATATATAGATATAGTTTTTGAATATTATAGTTCAGTTGTAGGGTTAGCCCCATGATCGCTCAGAATAAATTAAATTGTTCTCCGGTTTGTTCCGCCATCCCACCTGATGAATCATTATAATTCATTTTCAATAGAATCTTCTGTATTCACAGGTTCCGTCGTTCCCATCGCTTCTCGATTAATGCTTAGGTCTGAATTCTACAATTACAATGGAGCCTCTCATTAAACATTTAATTTGTTCTTGAGTCAACCTTTTCAGTCTTTATTGGCTCGAGGCTCTTGATTTTTTTGTTCTATGAACATATTCATCTCCTTCTGTATGAATACGAGTATTGATGCTTTATTACATTGTCTTTTATGAGATGCTGTATAGACCCTACATATTTTATTTTTTTTATATTGGAATTATATCATTGATATTCTTTTTCTCTCTTTCTCTCACCTTTCCCGTTATTCACATCTTTTTTATATTTTGTTTCACAACTCATAAAAAAATTCTATTGTTTTTTTATGCAAAAACATGTTTCAGTTGCTACAATGATATGACCGATATATCATATCTTGACTGGTTTTTTGGATCCAGATAATGTGAAGCGATGAGTTGGTTATAACTTCTATAAGTTATTAGTTCATACTATGTACGGTACGGTCGGTCTATTTTTTTTTTTAGATTCCTAACCCTAAAAAAACCAACGAGTCACACACTAAGCATAGCAATTATAAATTATATTTAATATTTTAATATTTATATTTATTTTGATATAAATATTAAAATAAAATGTTCAATCAAATTTTTATTTAACCCTATAGAATTAGAATTGCTAGAATTGCTCATTTTTTTGATTGAACATAATCATAATAAAGAATGAAGTGGTTTTTCATTTTTTATTCCATCGCTGGCAGCACTGGATAGAACGTAAAAGCGAGTTAAGGGTTTCTGATTATTACCCCTCTGCAAATATCCAAATTTTGATGCCTAATACCCCATATATAGTTCGAACTTTATAGGAACAATAATTTATTTTCGCTCGAATGGTTTGTAGGGGAACCCTCCCTTCTCTAATCCATTCGACACGTGCAATTTCTTTTCCGTCGATACGTCCTGCAATTTGTACTTGAATTCCTTTTGTATCTGCTTGTTCAGTTAATTCAATAGCTTTTTTCATTGCCTTGCGAAATGAAACTCTATTTTTTAATTGTCCGGCTATAAATTCTGCAAGAATATTAGGGTGTCCATAAGGTTTTGCAATTCTTGTAATAGCAATGTTGAGTTTTCGGTTCACATAATTTAATTCTTTGTTTACATTCATCTGTAAGTCTTCGAGTCTTCGGGGTCTACCTTCTATTAATAACTTTGGGAATCCCATATAAATTATGACCTGAATCAGATCGATTCTTTTTTTAATTTCTATTCGTGCAATTCCCTCGACACTAGAGGATATTTTTAGGCTTTTTTGTACATAATTGTTGATACAATTCCGTATTTTTTGATCTTCTTGTAGACCCTCAGAATAATTTTTTGGTTGTGCAAACCAAAGGGAATGATGACTTCGGGTTGTACCAAGTCTGAAACCAAGTGGATTTATTTTTTGTCCCATACTCCCCCATTAACTATAGATATAATTATAGATATAATGACACGGCATATCTGTGTACTTTGTTTTATAAATCTATCCAGGTTTTTTTACCATACAATATATATATTATTTATCATATGATATATTCTTCATATAAATCTAAGGATGTATTTTTCAATACAATAGTTATATGGCAAGTGGATCTTTTT